ATGCATGATCCAGCATGCCTAAAAAAAACTACCCCTCGATCCATGCCTCAATAAAATAAGGAGTGTCATCTAAAATCAATGGATTCATGATAAAACCCTCCATAATGATAATGTGTTTTTTATTTCTTTTTTGAAGGGGTCAAAAGGGGTTGGGGGATCAAATGGTATAGTTCTTTTGTTGGTAAATTAGAGGATTATAAACATGACTATTGCGTTTCAATTAGCTGTTTTTGCATTAATTGTTACTTCATCCATTTTATTAATTAGTGTACCTGTTGTATTTGCTTCTCCTGATGGTTGGTCAAGTAACAAAAAGGTTGTCTTTTCTGGTACATCAGTATGGATTGGATTAGTATTTCTAGTGGGTATTCTTAATTCTCTCATCTCTTGAAACTATTCATTCTAGATCAAAAAACGAAATGACCCCTCCCCCCGAATTCTTTCGGGTTGTGAGGCACATGAAAATGGAATATATAAGACCCCACCAATAAAGAAAACTAAAACATTATTAATGGGAGGGGTCAAACTTCTTCTATTGGAAAAAGCTTATATCTTATACTTAATATGATATATAGTAAAACTAAAAACTTGAAGATTATTCGTATTATTTTCTGAATTTCATATTCTTTTCGGAATATAAAATAAAATATATATATATATAGATCATAGATAAATATATATAATCTGCACAACTTCACACCAAAGTCAAATGCTGGTGACAGACAACTTCATCATTTTTTTATGCCAGTAGGTGTTCCAAAGGTAGCCTTTGAAGTTCCTGGAGATGATGAAGCTACTTGGATTGACTTATACCATCAACTTTTTTACGACAGACTACTTTTTTTAGGTCAAGAGGTTAACAGTGAAATAGCAATATCAAATCAAGTTACTGATATGATGATATATCTATCTCAGTTTAGATATAAATACATATTAGATATAAATAAATACATAAAAAAAAGATCATTTCTTTTTTAATTTTTTAAAAGGGGGTCATATGAATCAAATGAAGAACAATGAGTTAGACATGTGGATTTTAGAATTGCGAGAAATTTTTAGAGAGAACAAGAATTCTTCCTATTTCTCAGATTCCTGGACGCAATTCAATTCAGCGATATCTGTCATTCACATTTTTTTCCATCAAGAGAGTTTGATAAAACTCTTAGACTCCAGAATTTGGAGTATCCTAGTTTCACGCGGTTTAACAAGATATTTCACGATCCAGAATTTTGTATTTTTTCTACTAGCGATCCTTATATATCGTATTAACAATCGAAGGATGATCGAAAAAAAAAATATTTATTTGACAGGGCTTCTTCCTATACAAATAAATTCCATTGGATCCGGTAATGATCCATTGGAAGACTCAAAAGATTCGTTCAATATCAATAGGTTGGTCATGACTAGGTTGATTGTTCCGCTCCTGTCTGGTCCAAAAGAAAAAAATATCTCTGAGAGAGATAATTGCTCTTTTTTCGCCGACAGATGGTCAGAACTTCATCTGGATTTCAATCCTACTGAGAAGTCCGCTCAAGATCTGAAATTATTTAAGAAAGAAGAAGATGTTTCTTTTGTTCTTTCGAGGCAATCGGAAAATAAAGAAATAGCCAATATAGTTAAGATAATCATGTATTTACAAAAGAATGTCTCAATTCATCCTATTTCATCCGATGGAGGATGTGATAGAGTTGCAAAGGATAAACTTTTGACAGTTCAAAATCATATTTCATTCTTGAACCAAAATCTAGTTTTTGGTTTATTTGATCTATTCCATGACCAGAATAGGGGGGGGTACTTGTTACAGCGCGATTTTCAATCAGAAGAGAGATTTCAAGAAATGGCAAATATATTCAATCTCTCAATAACTAAGCCGGATCTGGTGTATCGTAATGGATTCTCTTTTTCTATTGATTTTTCGAAAATTGATGATAAACCATTTGTGAGTGAGGTATGCAACTCCAGGGATGAATCAAAAAAGAAATCTTTATTGGTTCTGCCTCGGCTTTTTTACGAAGCGAATGAATCTTTTTATCCAAAGATCATAAAAAAATGGGTCCAGACCTCTTGTGGGAATTATTTTCAAGGTAATCGATTCAATCGCAACTTAGAATATGTAATTCAAAGGTATGAAAATGATATTCTGAATCATATACCTCGAAGGAAACACATGATCAATCAACGTTTCTCAAATTTGAAAAAGAGTCAGAAGAAATGCTTTGATCCTCTTATTTTTATTTATCGAACCGAGAGATCCGTGAATAAGGATCCAAATACAGATAAATACAAATGGTCCAAGGGGAGCAAGAATTTCCAGGAACATTTGGACCATTTCATTTCTGAGGAGAATAGCCGTTTTCAAGTAGTGTTCGATCGATTACATATGAATGCATATTCGATTGATTGGTCTCAGGTTATTGACAAAAAAGATTTTTCTAAGGTTATCGACAAAAAAGATTTTTCTAAGTCACTTTGTTTGTTTTTGTCCAAGCTTCTTCCCTTTTTCTCTAACTCACTTCCTTTTTTCTTTGTGAGTTTCGGGAGTATGCCCGTTCATAGGTCCCAGATCCATATGGATGAATTGAAACGTATGAATGATGCACTCGGGAATCAGTTGTTAGAATCAATAGGTCTGCAAACGGTTCATTTGAAAAAAAAGAAAGCCCCATTATTGGATGACTATTCTACTTCTCAAAAATCTAAATTATTGATCAATGAGATAGCAAATCAACACAATTGGCTGAATCCTGTGAAATGTTTTCATAGAAGTTCATTGATTTCCTCTTTTTATAAAGTAAATCGACTTCGATTCTTGAATAATCCATATAACTTCTCTTTCGATTGTAAGAAAAGATTCTCTTTTTATGGGGAAAGGTCCTGTAATTATGATTTTTTGTATGAACAATTCCTCAATGTCTTGTTCAGTCGAAAGAAAATATTTTCTTTGGGCGACGGAAAAAAAAAACATGCTTTTTTGGACAGAGATACTATTTCACCAAGCGAGTTAGAGGTCTCTAACATATTGATAGCAAATAATTTTCCGCAAAGTGGTGATGACGGATATGACTTGTACAAATCTTTCCATTTTCCAACTCGCGTTCCTAGAGCTATTTACTCGATCGCGGACATTTCTGGAACACCTCTAACAGAGGAAGAAATAGTGGATTTTGAAAGAACTTATCGTCAACGTCTTTCCGCTATTAATCTGTCTGATCCAAAATGGAAGAAGTTGCATAAGTATTTGGATTTCGATTCAAACATAGATTTGCTTGACACTGATTTGGGTGACACTCTATATACTCTCTATTCTGAGAAATTTTTACCATCCGAAAAGAGGAAAAAAAAACCTCTCAAAAAATTCCTTAAAAAAGGGCAGATGTATAGAAAGTTTCAAAGAAAGAGTAGTTTTTCAACCGTTCTCTCCAAATGGTGGAAGCCATTGTACCCATATATAATACCGTGTTTCTTTACCAGGACAGGGCAAAAAAATCTACTTTTCCTATTTATACAGACTTTTTCAGACCTATTTGTGATACTAAAGAAGAGTCCTAAATTGAAAAAATTTTTATCTATTTTGCCTAATCTTATCCATGGAGCCAAGGCAATTCTTCGGAAAAAACTGTTTCTTGCACAACAGGGTCCTATAAGTGAGATTTCGAGTAAGTGTTTACATAATTATCTTGTCGAAATGTACGAAGATCTTTTTCACACAAATAATGAGTCACCATTCATATCGACACATCTGAGATCACTAAATATTCAGGAGTTCCTGTTTTCAATCCTTTTACTTCTTCTTATTAGTGGATATTTAGTTCATACACATCTTTTCTTTGTTTCTCGATTCTCTAATGAGTTACAGACAGAGTTCGAACAGGTTAAATCGTTGATGATTCCATCCTACATCATTGAATTGCAAAAACTTCTGGATACGTATCTTCCATTAGAACAAAATTCTTTATGGTTACAGTATATTTTTCAAATTGCTCTAGAACAATTCGAAAATTTTCGAGAAGAAAGACTAGGTTCGCCTTCTGGCGGCAACATCCCAAGGGGGAAAGGTTTTAATCTCATGGATTTCATAAGTATTATACCAAATCCCATCAATCGAATCGCGTTTTTGAAAAATACGAGACATTTAAGTCATACAAGTAAAGCACTCTATTCATTGATAAAAAAAAGAAAAAACATGAATAGTGATTGGATTAATGATAAAATAGAATCCTGGATCTCGAATAGTGATTTAATTGCTGATAAAGAAAGACAATTCTTACTTGAATTCTCTACCTTAACGACAGAAAAAAGGATGGATCAAATTTTAGTGAGTATGACGAATAGTGATGAGTTATCAAAGAATAACTCTGGTTATCAAATGATTGAACAACCGGGAACAATTTACTTACGATATTTATTTGACATTCATAAAAAGGATCTAATGAATTATGAGTTCAATACATCCTGCTTAGCAGAAAGACGGGTATTCCTCGCTCATTATCAGACAATCACTTATTCAAAAATCCCGTGTGCGGCTAGTTGTTTGGATTTCCCATCTCATGGGAAACCCTTTTCGCTACGCTTAGCCCTATCCCCTGCTAGGGGTATTTTAGTGATAGGTTCTATAACAACTGGACAATCCTATTTGCTCAAATCTCTAGCGACAACCTCCTATGTTCCTTTCATTACAGTATTTGTAAACAAGTTCCTGGAGGACTTTGCTACGGGTTTTGATACGTCGTATAGTGAGGACGACCTGTTTGATGACAGAGAGGGTACCATTTACAGTCTTTTACCTAATACCGAGGGTAGTTGCTATAATCCCGATAATTATGAAAGGGATAATAGCGACGATTTCGACCGTAAGCTTGATAGCCGATTGAAGTTTCTAAGTATGGAGGATCCGGTATCTCCCGATATCATACCGGACGTGGTGAAACTAGACCAGTTCTATCTCACACTTCAATTCGAATTAGTAAAAGCAATGTCTCCTTGCATAATTTTTCTTCCAAACATTCATGATCTCGATAGGAATGAGTCGGATGACTTATCGCTGGGTATATTAGTGAACTCTCTTTCCAGAGATTATGAAAAAGGTTCTACTAGCAATAATCTTGTTATTGCTTCTACTCATCTTCCAAAAAAAGTAGACCCTTCTTTAATAGCGCCGGATAAATTAAGTACATGCATTAAGATACGAAGGCTTCTTATTCCACAACAAAGAAAGCACTTCTTTACTCTTTCATATACTAGGGGATTTCACTTGGAAAAGCAAATATTCAATACTAATCGATTGGGGTCTATAACTCTAGGTTCTAATGTACCTGATCTTGTAGCACTTACTAATGAGGCGCTATCGATTAGTATTATACAAAAGAAATCGATTATAGACACTAATATAATTCGATCTGCTCTTCATAGACAAACTTGGGATTTTAGATCTCATATAAGAGAGATTCAGGATCATGGGATCCTTGTTTATCAGATAGGGAGGGCTGTTTCACAAAATCTACTTCTCAGTAATTGCTCTCTAGATCCTATATCTATCTATATGAAGAAGACATCATGTCAGGAGGGGGATTCTTATTTGTACAACTGGTACTTCGAACTTGGAACAAGCATGAAGAAATTAACTATACTTCTTTATCTTTTGAGTTGTTCTGCCGGATCGGTCGCTCAAGACTTTTTCTCTCTACCCGGACCTAATGAAAACAATGATAGGATCACTTCTTATAGACTCCTTGAGAATGATTCTGATCTAGTTCATGGGCTATTAGAAATAGAAGGTGCTCTGCTGGGACCCTCCGAGACCGGAAGTCGGTTTGATAATGATGGAGTGCCGTTGCTTCTTCGGTCCGAACCAAGAAATCCCTTAAATATGATTCAAAATGGGTATTCTTCGATCGTTGATCATAGATTTCTCTATGAAATCTATGAATCGGGGTTCGAACAAGGGGAAGGAGTCTTCGACCCGCAACCGCTAGAGGAGGATTTATTCAATCACATACTTTGGGCTCCTAGACTGTGGCGCCCTTGGGGCTTTCTCTTTGACGAAGGGTCCAATGAATTGAGATTTCCCTATTGGGAAGGGTCATTTCAGGACAAAGATGATTATGATGAAAACGGTGAGAATGATTCGGAGTTCTTGCAGGATGGAACCATGCAGGATGAGAATGATTCGGAGTTCTTGCAGGATGGAACCATGCAGGACCAGACACGAGTGACATCTTCCAACGAACAAGGCTTTTTTCAAATAAGCCAATTCATTTGGGACCCCCCAGATCCACTCTTTTTGCTATTCCAAGAGGATCCTGTGTTTTCACATCAAGAATTTGATCAAGAATTTTCTCCAGATGAAAAGGTACTTTTGACTTCCCAAACCAAGAAAAAAGATTGGAAATATCTAAATGAAAGGTGGTTGAGGAAGAATATGGAAGAACCGAATTTGAAATTTTTGATTGATCGCGAGAGATGGTTTAGAACCAATAGGTCAGTATCAAATGAATCTTTTCGTTCTAATACTCTATACGAAAGTTATCAATATTTATCAAATCTGTTCCTATCTAACGGAACCCTATTGGCTCAAATCACAAAGACATTGTTGAGAAAAAAATGGGTTTTCCCAGATGAGCTGGTTGTTACTATCTCTTCCAATAACGAACGATTGGTTTCACTGAATAATGAAATAAAATAGATACTTTCTTTCTCGTCGTCTCAAGTTGATATTAGGGGATCTTTCAATTGAGAAGATCCCCTAATATCGATAATCCATATTGCCGTTGACCGAGCCTACTTGTTTTGAAGCAAATAAAGAGATCCACGGGGTTATTCAGATATTCACGACCAATAAGTACAGAATTTTCTTTCTTTTCAGATAGGTCCTGTCCTGAAAGGAGAAAGAAGGTTGGCATGCCAACAGGCGTCTATTATGGAATTCACCCGACCCGAGAGTACAGTACCCATTTTTTGAATGTCGAGTGCCAAAGTCATTGAATGGGTAAGTCACCAATCTCCTAAATCGAATATATAATCTACTTTATCCGTTGGTTTACGGGGGTTGCAGGCGGGACGATTTCAAAATGGACTCTCCATTCATTTCATTAGATAGATAAGATCACCAAAACTTCGTGATCTGCTGGCGAACTTATTCCAATTCAATAATAGATCTCAATATTATGCCTTGAAGAGGACTCGAACCTCCACGCTGTTTAGCACGAGATTTTGAGTCTCGCGTGTCTACCATTTCACCACCAAGGCATCAATCATATTCTATGAATATGATATCTATCATATGGAATATATTACAAACTCTTAGTATATATTATTCGATATCTTATTCTATGATAATATGGATAGGATAGAATTTGCCGTTGTTCCTCAGTAGCTCAGTGGTAGAGCGGTCGGCTGTTAACCGATTGGTCGTAGGTTCAAATCCTACTTGGGGAGATTTTATTCATTTCCAATTAAAGAATTTGGAATCAAAAGGAAGTATGAAAATGAATGATTCAAGTT